AGTGCGGGGGCGGCTTTCTTGTGGACCAAGGAAGCCGCTGCGCGTCTTATTACTCACGCACAACGGCTTTTATTTAAGATAGCAATTTTACTTTAAATGAGTTAGGAGTCCCAGAAATGATAAATTGTATCCACCCTCCTGCAACAACCGGACCAGCAAGCGCTACAGCGCAAAATACAAGTGGTTTAGTCCACTGGAGCTTGAAACCTAGGGCTTCAGCCTAGCGACCACGGAAAGGGATTTGGGATTGTTATTGGCTTTCAGGTCTTGTCTTGGCTCTGTTCTCTTACCTTTTCATTGAAAGCCTTGGAGGGAACCTGGTAAAACAGATTTGGCATTGGTAGGTATGTCTATGAACATAGTAAGTTTTTGCTGTACACATATCATATGTTCCTAGCTTTTTGACACTCCTAAGCGCATTCTGGCAGTGATTCATGGAAAGAGGAAGTTCAGTTGTTCTATACTAATCTATAAGCCTACTAGAAGGCAACGGCTGCTCGCCTCCCTTGTTTCTTCCCTTAAAACATGTCCCACGGGAAAGTTTAAATAAGAAATCCCGTTTCTAGCTACTCACGTCGTCTGTGGATCTATTATTAGTTAGAACAGAACAAATATACTATTCATGAGGATTTGCTTTACTATTACAAATAAATGAACAAGCTAGGGCTTACTCCACAATCACTTACCACTCCAAATTCTAAGGATTAAAAGTTATATGTTATATAAAGGGCGGAAGGCTTATCACTATTAAAAGCTCCCCTCTCTTTTGTAGTTGCATCCGAGTGAGAAAGATGTCATCTAAGAGGCGAAGAAATCTTAAGTCACCAGACGGTATCAGTTCAATTTCACTTGATGAGTCCGTCCAAAGCGAGTTACAGAGTTCAAGGGGTGGGGAGAGAGAATCAGAATGGAGACACCCAAGCGCATAACAATTAAAGGGAGTCCGTCTCCCTTTGCTTTTTGTGTTCCCGCTGCTTGTTCTTTCGCGGCAGCTCTGGAGTTGGTTGTTTTCCCCAATGAATAAGATATTTTATCTTGCTTGCTCAGAGAAATATTCAATGATAAAGCCGGCTTCCTTGCTCGGTGGGATGATATTATTATATGGATGCGCTAAAAGGCCTTTTCCATCTTGTACGGCCTACCTTTCTTTATTTGTTCTACCTATACGCTAAGGGATTCTGCTCAGGCTTTACCAACCAATAACGCGAGAGCTGCAGGAAGCTTTGTTTATTGGTGGGTTATAAGCGGTTATCACCTATAACATCCAACTTTGAATAAAAAGTGTCAAAAAAACGAAAGAAAGGCCCTAGCAAAGTTTTATTCTTAGTCTCTTCTACTCAACTGCTTCTAATCCCACTCTCGGAACTCCTTCTAATCCGGTTGTGGCATCCGATCCGGGTTTGTTGGTCTTGCAGCAGGGGTTTTCTTGGCCCTTTTGCTTTAGCTTTCCCTTTTGGAAATTTTAGTATTGTAGGAACTTTCTGTCCTGAATTAAGCAATCTCTTGCTTGTAGTTTATTTAGAAAGGGGGGTACAAAATCCATTGGGAAGACGCGAAGAATACTCTTACAAAGAGAAATCTTTAATCGGCTTTATTGGAACAAGCTTAGGCTAACGGAACAAGTCCAACAATATATTGATACAACATGAAAAAGTTTTGTTCCTACGTTATTTATATTTTTAAGAAGTAGTCTGATTATAATCATTTTTGGACAAGTTTATCGCCGCTGCCTTACTTTTATCCCACCTAAAGGCTTGGTACGGTGTTGTTGGTAGAGAAGGCATAGACCCCTTTCTTGGACCACACTTTCTCACTAACCGAATCTTTAACAAGAAGTTCGTACTGCCTTCTTCATTGAAGTTTCAAAGCGTTGAAGCCGTTGTCGACTGTGTTGACTGAGCCCTGTCTTCCCAGGGTCAAGGGTCCCCTGGGACTCACCGCTGCCTTAGGTCGATGAACTTCTCGGCGGTATAGATTTTACGTTCAGCAGCAATGAATATAATATTTATTCCATAGGACTCGTAAAAGGTATTCTTCTTCTCATAGGACCAAGCTAGGGCTCTCCCCTCTACTACAAGAAACCATAGCAGGAGTCTCCAGCGGATGGGCGTCTCTAACGGCTTTCTTTAGGTGGGATAAGGGTGAAGCTTTAACGGAAGCCCTTCCTTCCTTGTTGGAAATTCTAAACCTACGTAGCTAATCTGGAAGCAGCTTTGGGGCTCAGTAAAAGTGCATTAGCCTTAGGCAAACTCAGTTTTCGTGGCAGGTAGCTAAGCTAACCCGGTGGAAATGAGAAATGAAACAAGCCAAATTTATGATCTATAGGGTTCGGTGGGATCCGTTAGCAGCTAACCCCTTCAAGTTAACCTCCCCGAGCAGGTTACCGAGGTAAACGAGCGACCATATTACAAGAAAGCAAGACCAATAAAACGTACGCAACAACCGGACCGCCGCCACCTCCTCCTCCGAATGCCTCCCACCAATAAACCTCCTTCGCGTCTCTCTTTGTACCACGGGATTCAAGTTAGAAATCTTATTTTCTTATCCAACACGCAACGGCGTGGAATACCGAATAAATAATGTACGGAGTAAGGAACCCTGATTTATCAGTTGGAGCTTCAGACTTCTCATTTTGCCTTGGTGCCCCCAGCATTCATGACTTTATTTAGTCCAGTTTCCGTTCTTAATAAGTTAGCCGGAGCAAGCAAGGTCTCCCCGCCTCCACCTTTATCCCACCTAAAGTTAGCAACGGCTATTAATGGTATATAAGGGGCAAGGTTGTGTAACAAAATCATCTTTTGTCTGGGACTCCACAACCACCGGAACAAACAAGAGCTCTGCTTCGGATTTAAGTGATGGGACTCATACTTTTCAAAGAGAAGGGGGGAGCTCCGGGATTTCCTTAAGAATGTTAAAATTTGCCTGAGGTTAGGCCTCGGCGTGTGAGAGGACCCCTTTCAGTTCCAAACCAAAAGCCGGTACCAAGGAAGCGGGTACTAAAAGCACTACACTAAAAGGTATAGGTGTTCATGATGCTTTATTTCATTTCTTAAAGCGGTTCGAGAGAACATCAGTACAAGACATCGCTCGGGCATTGACGGGGTCTACGGTATGGGTTCTCAATGAGAGAAGGGGTCTAAGACTACGACTGAAGTGGGGCGGGTATGCTGATCCACCAGAAGGAAGAAAAATAAGTATTTTTGGTTTACTTATGACCTCAACCCCCTCTGTCCTCCTTCGTCGTGTGCGCCAGCTACGTCCCAAAGAATGGCTTTTCTCGTGTGTGATTTAGATTAGGAAAACAAATATCTTATTTAGAAAAAGTTTATTTGTTGTTGTTAAGTTAAAAAGCCTCCCGAAAACCAGATAAATAGCAGCTTATTCTCGAACAACGTTTTCGAACTCAACACCAACAGCGGAAATGCCGACATCTACTCGAACAAGAATAGTGTCAGAGTCAAGACCGGTGCTATCCCCTTCCCCTGCTACGCTTTCTTCCTCAACAATCAAAGAAGCATTTTCGATTCCCCGATCCACTCTCGTGCTAACATGCTAACAGCGGTTCAGGTAAGCCAGGGGCTAAGCGGGAATGCCCTATCTAAAAGCCTACTTCCTTCTGATCTCCCTGCTCTGTCTAGCTAGGGGATTCATTCTCCCGAACAGCCTCCTCTCTTCTATCAAACCGAAAGCGGACATTAAGGCAGCCTTTATTCCATTCCTCCAACAGCCTTTACGCCGTCGATTCGATGCCATCTTAGCTTAGCTAGCCTCTCCAGGATTCAGCCTTAGGAAGTTTCCTTTGAATATCTCACTCCCGGAAGAAAGGGATATATTCTCTTGCAGCTTATTCTCGAACAGCGGATCGGATACGGGGCATGTCCCTGAGACTCTTGATGAAAGAGCAGCGTATTTTGACACCGTATTCTGATTCCCTCCCTCACATGACTTCTCTGCTCGTGGCTATCTTAACCATTGATTCAATTGGGCAAAGAACTTACTATTCGTGCCATTCAACCTCCTCGTCCATTAAGTAAGTTGCTTTTCGGGTAAAGGTAGCATTCAAAGCTGGAAATAAATAGCAACCATCTGCGCTTTCGAATGAAGGCTGGTCGTAGATCAGCACCTTTCGCCAGTTCAAGGAAGTGGAACATACTAATCCTGCGAGAGGAGTGGACCTCCCAACACGATCCTGACCCGCCGGACCATAGCAAGACCTTAATCTCTCACGATTGATCCAATGGACCTAGTTGCTAGCTTGAACCACGGATTCCTCAGACGTGGAGATGGATTAGGTAGGGATCACTCATCATCACTCGCGCTCGATCTACCTTGTACGGAGTCCCCGGCAGGTCCTTGGACCCTAAACCAGCCATTCAGACAGAAGGAGCCAAGATGTATGACCTTTCCTTGCCTTATGAAAAGAGCACGTCCAATCGAAGACCTTCCCATCGGGCATAGGTCAAGTAATCTTAATCGCCTCGGGCGGAGTTGCTTTCCAATAAACATATTCTTTCTCCTGCGCCCCACGCTCGCATCGGTCACCAACTGGCGAACCAAGACGGGGAATTAGTAAGACAGGCTCGGTGGCTCTGGCCCCTTGTCCGGCTGGGAAGGTGCTTTTCTATACACCAATCGGCCTACTGGCTCGGGAGGAGAGGTGAACCCCGCTTTCAGGTGGACATGAGATTCGCTAACGAGAAAGATCATAATCGAAGGCGGATGGCATTGAAGAAAGGAGTGAGTAGGTGAGATTGAATAAGGGAGTAGGCGCTTTCAGGTCTACGAGGGTCTTAGGTCCCAATTCCTTTCACTTTCGCTATGTGGCGCTCATTAACAAGGCTTTTTGTGTGCTGGGGCATATGAATAGCTCTTGTTGTCGTCTTTTTATAGGTCCTTGGCAGGCTGACAGGCGATCCAATCTCCGACTATGTGCAATTCTTCGGGCCTATATTCTGTTGGAGATTGAAGTGGTTGGACACTAATTTTATACTCAATAAAGAAGCTATTTATACAACCAAGGAGACAAACTTTTTCTTTTGTCTTTCAAACTACAAGTAACAAGAAGGCTCTCAACTCACACCACTCACACTTCCACTCTCGGCTCACCCACTCAAGAAAGAAAATTCACTCACTTTCTCTCTAGCTCTCTTTCTTTTCTCTAGCCTTTCTTGCTCACTCTTACACTCAAAACACATGCCTTGACCCCTATTTATAGGAGCTCAAGGCAGCCATGTCACCGCCTTTGGCTGGCTTCTCAAGTAAGATGGAAGGGTCTAGAGGCTGTCAATTCATGAGAGCTCTAGAAGAGCCTATTAGCTCTTGAGAGCCCTAGAGAGAAAATTATAGAGAGAAGAGTGGTGCTGCCCCTTTTTTAACACTCCCCCTCAGCACTGACTCTTCTCGGTCATCCAAAGCTGTTTTCTTAAATCTGCAAATTTTGTAGGAGCCAAGCCTTTCGTGAAAATATCGACTACTTGATCATCTGTCTTGACCGAATCTCGATTTTGCCTTGTAACACCTTCTCCCTCAGGAAATGATAATGAACTTCTACATGTTTGGTCCTCGCGTGGAATACCGGGTTCTCTGCCATCCGAATAGCTGATATATTATCACAATGAAGTATCACTGGATAGTCACTAGGCTGATGCAGAGGTACTTGAGTAAGCAAATGTGGAGGTAGTGTAAGGACCCTCAAGCTGAGCCATTAGACGCCGGAGACTCTCAAGCTCTTCTTTGGAGATTGTAACCAACTCCCTAGAATGAGGCAGAGGCTGGGGTGTGAAAGTACCAGTAGAGGCTGAACTTGATGAGGAGACTGTATGGGCTGCAGGTAGGTCAGGACGACTAGTCGATTGAATATAATTAAAGAACTTTGAAGGTCGCGGTAAAAGGCTCCCAACACGTCTCTTTTTTATGACGGGAGCGACCACAATGTTCAAACTGAAACTTGTCTTTCTATTCTGGTGATTTACCACCACCCTTTGCCTCTCTTTTTTCCACCCCCCTGACTGCCTTTTTGAGACATCGAGGCAAGGGCAGACCTCTCACTTCCTTGGTTTTGGAGCATAGCACTTCCAATACCAATACAGCTCTCTTCACTATGTATAAGTATACAGGATTCTATGAGGAAAGAGGATCCAAGTAGGGAAGGTGCTCCATTGCATATTTCTCTCTTCTAAGAAAAACTAATAATCTAACCCCGCACGTAGCCGAAAAAAGCGTAGGGGGGGTGAGCATAGTGGGGCGAGGGAGTGTCGTCCCCCGAGGGAGAAGCTCTGATTGCTGTTGTTCTCTTTGCTCCTCCGGTCACTCCTAAATATACCTGGAGCCTGGTATGGACTGCTAAATCGATTCCTCTTGGCTACTTTACCTTTACTACGATATCACCAGATTAGCAAGAAAAGCTTTCCCTGGTTCAAGCTTTGCCAGAAGCCTTTCAAAGTTCGAAGATCAGGATTTTATATATAAAAATCTATCCTCAGCATGAAATGAAAGTTGGTCTATCGATACAAGTGGTAAGACCGAGAAATCCGCATCCAAGACCGGGCCGATGGCTACTTCCAATTCAAGTGCCACTTATCTTAACACAACTCGGGCTAATCGACTCTCGCTAGACCTGGTGAAAGCAATCAAGCCAAAAGAATCAGGGGCTCTCCCACGCCCTTGAACCTAGCCCTCGTCGGCTAGTTCGGAAGCGAGGGAATCTAGGAGCGTAAAGCGGGGAAGGGATCTTTCTATAATAAGAATTTATATTGCGAGAATCGAATATAAGAGATAAGGACAAAGCCAATCTCATAATAGAAGAAAGCGTCAATCTCCTATACTAGGATAAATCGAGACGAGGTCAAGAAAGCAAGGACGGATTCAATACAGGCAAGAAGGAAGCAAAGCCATGAAGGGAGTTCGGATCAGTGAACCCCGCTTTCAGGTGTCCAGATTCTAGCCTATTCCGAGTTATCTTCCCCACCCTACGTAGGGAGAGTTCTCTATCTTCCCATTTGCGGAGTAGGCGCATAGGTCCATCATAGACTGTGCGTCCTTCCTTGTACTTTATCTTTCGAAAGGGGGGAAAGGGTTCGTCAAGTGCAAAAGGCTCTCAGGGCTGTACCATTATCAAGCAGCATGAGAAGGAGTCTCTCATAAGGCAGTCTCCCCGTGAGAAACCCTTGAAAGAAGTGCCTTTGTTCTCTGTGTTTGCAAGGGAAGTGACAAAAGACTCTAGGTCCAAAGTTAGGAATTCCGTTAGCAGTCATCGACTCAAAGAGTGGGGAAGGATAGTGTAACCATCCATCCTTAAGATGGAAACTGCTTCTAATGCTGGGCAATCTTATTACTTTAATGAAGGCAGATAGGCCTAATCCCTCGTCAAGCGGAAAGCGAGATCGGATCCTAGCCGCCGCATCAACAGGTCTTCTTCTTAGAGTAAGCGCTGAAATGGAATCAACTCTTGGCCTATCAGCTCTTGTGCACTCATTGGCTGTTCTCGAATAAGCTGCTCTTGAGGAAGCATCCAATTCCCAGTCTCTATCCAATCCATGCGGCAAATCTATTTGTGGTGGAATAAACTCAACAATAAAATAAAGAATATAGAAAATCATTGAATTTGTTTGCTCCGATACAAGAGATCGGCCCCGAAGCAAGATATGGTGGGTGCCAGCAACTTTCACTTGTTAGGAGTAGGGGCTGAAAAGAGCTCTTTGTATAGGTTGGGTTTTCTGGGCTTTGATGCTTACCTTATTATTATTAATAGGGGGAAGGTTTAATAAAGGAGCGAAAGCCACTCGACTGATAAGGAGAGGAGCGTTGAAGCCCTTTTGCTGGATTGTTGGTCCGCAGCCCCGCTCTATAGAATGAATAAGGAGAGGCTTATCGATGACCGAGCCACTCTTATACTACTCCTTACCTCATCCCCCCCTTGTCACTTAAAGGGCGAAGTCGCCGAAGCGAGTCTAAAGGCCAAAGAGTCATGTTTGAAGGCTACTATGCATCCTTATTCATAGTAGAGTGTAAGGTAGGTTTGGGTATAGCAGGACTTGAACCTGCGACCATTAGGTTAAAAGCCCAATGCTCTACCAACTGAGCTATACACCCAAAAAAAGATGTAGTAGTAAATAAGGATTGGTACGGAAAAGAGGGCGGCCCCTCTCTTCTCATCATATTAAAGGAGCGCGGCTCTGTATGAGGCTCGTACTGCAGAGCAAGCGAAGAAAACGTAAGGGCGCGCGTGAGCACTTCTGCAAGAAAACGGATGCGCGGCTAACGCGCTAGCTGCGCCGTTGCTTGTTCCCTCACTGAACACTTTCTAGATATCTGTCTCCATTATCAGCTGCATGCTATCGGAGAGAGCAATGGGAGGTTCAGTCAAAAGCATTTACCCCGCACTCAACTCAATGATCAAGCAAATAAGCAAGACGAATCTCTTTCTCTTTCTATACTACGAAATTTCGATAAGAGTCTAGTTGATAGGATTCACTCATATAAGTGGTTTAATTCAAGTGAAATTGTTTTTGAGTTCAAAGAAGACGCCTCCAACTACTTAGGAGAACCCACTCTTCTTCGGTTTCAGAATCGGTTGATGAACAAGAAGAATCTATTGCCTCCACTTCAATACATTACAAAGAAGCTAGTCGCTAGTTCAAATAGGCACTCCCCAGCCGGCAATCATATGTTGAGTAGGAGCTCGTTCATCAACCTGTGAGCGGAAAGAGCAAAAAACCTGACCTCTCTACCCATTCCCTTAAACAGACAGGCACAAGCTGAGTCAACAATGGAGAGAGACTATGAATAGATCGATTCCTACTTTATCAATCATACTAAAAGAAAGTATGTCACTGCTCAAGGTCTGAAACATGCTTTGTACTCAACCCGATGATCCACACTTTAGGGCCGAACCCACAAAGATGTAACTTTCAACTTGCAAAAGTTATTCGAGTCAAACCTTCATCTTAGTGCAATTTTGAATTGAACCCAAACAACTTTTAAGCTTTTCACAGAAGGAATTAGGCATACTCAATTGTAGTCCCCTAGCTTTGTAGTACCATATCTTGTCTATACCTAAGAGGGACTTATCGAATGAGAATTCATGCCCCCCTAGGAGCTCTTCTTTCGCAAAGAGCTTCTTCGTGCACAATAGCTATCAAAGCGCAACAGCTGATTCAATTGCTAGTCTTCCCACACCGGCGACTCAAGCATCTTTTCCCAGCCAGGGACAGTTTTGCCTGAAGCTCGACCCTTTGGCTTCGTTCAGGTCCTTTCTCCGTAGACTGGTTCTTCCTTAGGAGCAAGGGGAATGTTGCTTGGAAAAGCGACTCACGTGGGACTTCCAGTTCTGCAAGGATAGTGACAGCAATCTCCTATTATTAAGTATAACAAAGCAAGGACCTATGGGATCCGGTTGGTTCTTTCTTTCAATTCAAGGGAAAGTAGCGCAAGTGGCTAAGGCTCGACCAAGCCGGAAGAAAGAGAACTAAGCCGGAACTTTCCCCAGAGTTGGGCATGGTCTTTCTGAAAGTGCAAGCTCCCCTCTTCCATCGGCCCCGTCTTTCGGATTAGTAGCGATCGCTGTTCCTGATGAAGGAAGTTAGTTCTCTCCAATTGACTCAAGGTTCACTGAGCTAACTCGTTCAGAGATCTCCCTCCAGATCAGCACTGAATTGTGACATTCAGATAGTAGCTAAGAAAGGTAGCAGCTTCATAAGCCTGATCAGCTCTTTGACCGGCTTAGGACAGTGGGATTCTCAGTATGGTGGGCAACTGTGCCTGAACAGCTATTTCAGAGCCCAACGGCTGTATGCTGGCCGGATGTAGCACGGGCGTGAAAGAAAACCTCATTCAAAACATAAAAAGCAGCTGGGCTGGAAGAGCGTCAATCGGTGCATCTTTCGCTTCCTATTATATTAGGAAAAAAAATAGATTCTTTCTAAATAACCAAGGAAGACGCTTATAGTCTTTAGACTAATACTCACGCACAACGGCTTCAACAAGAACTATATGAATAGCTAAGTAGCGCTAGTCTAAACTAGAAGCCGTTGCTTGTTCTTTCGCGCAGCTCAATCCCTTGCTTCTTGCCTTATATTACTTAGTCAAGCAAGCTTTCGCGCTAGTTGTTTTATAGTATAAGCTTTAGCGATAGAGAAGCCGTTGCTTGTTCCGTTGAATGAGAATGCTTGAATGGGAATCATCTTAGCAACTGGCTATAGACATGAGTATAAGCTAAGGGAGAGGAGAGACCATTTTAATGAGAGAGGGACGAGCAAGTGACAGATTGGGAAAAAAATAGGTAGGCCTTCTGAGCGGTCATTTAGGGACCTTGTTAGCGACCCTTCATTCTTCCCTAAGCTGTCAGAGTCCGATCGAAGCGAGCAAGAGATAGAGGAATCATCGCTCATAGATGTGAATTGAGAAAGCAAGCCCGAATTCTTTTGAATTAGGCTCTATAGTCTGGTCCCTGTCCCTGGTAAGGTCTGATTGTTATCCGTAAGTCTTGTTTTGACCGCGGGAAGGTTAACTTTGCAAAAGTGCTTATTTGGTTGGGAAAAATAGGACTTCTTACTCCAAGCCTACCCTACCCGAAAAAAGTTTCAGCTATTGATTCCGCCTCTTGTCGATACTACTAGTCTTCTCGCTACCTACTAGAAAAATCCCTTCTATACTACTCAACAGAAGCCAAAATCCCATCAAGATAGATTGAATCGACGACCTATACTTCAACTAAAGGCACAAGGGAATCAAGGGTTCAAGAGCACAGAACAGAGGAAATGCACATGGGTCTCCTTGAAGAACGAAGTCTAGGGTAAAGAAAGAAAGGTAGAGTGGGCGCACTTTTGCTCTGCTTGGATTGGCATGGCTGTCCCCCTTTGCTGGTTGAGGCTCGGCCTTTGACTCCGCTTGCCTCTACTTTTCATGGCAAGCGTACAAGTCTAGTTTAGTGGGATTTACTTATAAAGACAGGAATTTTTTTAATCTTCCCTGTATAAGTCGACGCCTTAACCTGGCTTCCTGAGCTCAGTTGATTCTTGAGCAGTAGCTCTGGATCGAGAGCTGGATGCTTACCTTATTATTATGAAATGAAAAGGAGAAAGGGCTTTTTTTATAGATTAAGAGGTGAGTAAGGGGGGGTTTGCTGGCTAGCTCGTGCAATCAAGGAAAAAGGCCTTATTACTTTATAACTAAAAATAAGCAAGTAAACTACCTTAGTAAGCTAGCTTTGTAAGCTAAGCGAGCCGGGCACTACGCTAGGACGTGGATCGATCATGACGAGAATGGACTTCTCCGTAATGTAATGTAATAGAAGAGGCAGAGTCCCTTCTCGACCAGACGAAGGAGATATGAATTCCATTTAGGCGGCCACACCTATAGATTAGAAAAAACAAAGAAACTCTTTCTAAATAACCAAGGAAGACGCTTATAGTCTTTAGACTTATACTCACGCACAACGGCTTCAACAAGAACTATATGAATAGCTAAGTAGCGCTAGTCTAAACTAGAAGCCGTTGCTTGTTCGGTAGCTTATATAAATGGTAGCCCTTTTATTTATTATTTATAATAAGCTTTTTAGAATCTATTTGTTTTCTGTTTTAAGTGAATATCCGTTGCTTGTTTTGTTGTTGTTAAGTTCATAGGCTTGACCCTGTGTTCTCTCCTGGTTGGGTCGGAGGCGAGAACTTTAAAGTAAATCATTCAGTGGTGGGGTCTTCATAGAAAAGAAGGCCTCGCCCAAGGAGTGGCAGATTTTGATGGAGTCTCGCTTTGATGCTGGGGAGATCCATAGATCTGGATAGAGTCTCGCTCATAGAGGAAGAGTACGCGCGCTAGCGCGCTACGGCTTACGTAGTTGATCGGATCAGATAGCCCTTCGGGCAAGCAACCAAACCCGGCACATCCAATTCCATTCCGATCAAAAACTTGGAGGTATGGCTGAGTGGCTTAAGGCATTGGTTTGCTAAATCGACATACAAGAAGATTGTATCATGGGTTCGAATCCCATTTCCTCCGGCACGGAAATTCAACGGGCGGGCGAAATTACGTGAGAGAAAGAACCTCTTGGTGGAGTCCAGTCCCCCGGAGGACAGAATAGCACTTCTTAGTTACTAGGAGCGGAGAGCCCGTTGCGCCTTGTTTTTCTTTTACCGGCCTATCTTCTTTCTATAAGCAAGCTCCCTCCGGCCGTCCAGTCCCTGGACGGCTCTCGGTTCTTGGGTGGGGGATTAGGCGGCGAAAGAGCTGCTCGAAAGAACAAGCAACGCTTTATAATAGAGGCGCTAGCGCGAAAAAGCCTATATATTCAATTTTCTTAGTAAAGGGCTTTTCCTAGTAAAGTGGTAAGGTAGGGCGCTATTCGATGAAGAAAACAGACTTTAGGAAAGTGGTTCAGGTAGCTCAGCTGGTTAGAGCAAAGGACTGAAAATCCTTGTGTCAGTGGTTCGAATCCACTTCTAAGCGGGCGAAGGGTCCAAAGGACACGTAGCCGGGAGCGAGCTGGATTTTAAAATTCAAGTGAAAGAGTAAGCCAAAAAATGTGAGCGCTCCTGCACTATACGGCTTTTTGGCGTCAGGGTTGGTGTGGCTTGCTTGAGGCATATTAAAAAAAAAGCGGTGGATTGGTTCTCGCATCCCTGTGCCCAAAAGGATGGGCGAGTTCGGTTTGAGTGTTCATCGATCGGGTGGATCTATATGCTTCGGGGTGGTGAGACGAGGTGTAGCGCAGTCTGGTCAGCGCATCTGTTTTGGGTACAGAGGGCCATAGGTTCGAATCCTGTCACCTTGATGTGACGGGCTGAAGTGAAGTGCACAGCCCGGCAGCCTCTTTAGGCTGGCGAAAAAAGGGCACAAGGCACATCTTTGTTTGTTATGGTAAACTTTATTTTTCTACTCATCATTAGAGCTCTCGGTGCCTTTGTAGGGATTTCAATTGGACGTTTCTAGGAAAAGAATAAATAAGAACCACCCCGTAACTCTCCTATTACTTATTCTTATTTAGAAATGCCATAAAAGAATTTCTTGTTCTTTGTTTGGACTTAATAGGTCCAAGGGTCGGCCCTTTAACCTATAAACTTGATTCTTCCAAGAAAGGTTTACTTTTTTCACTCAGAAATTAGACTCGAGAATCGATAGATCTCATTTGTGTACAGGGCCGTGGCACGACTCCAAGGGGATTTACAAGTTCTAAACGGAAGATTTTAACTTACTTGGAATCCGCCACAAAGGATTGCCTAATTGCAGTTTGTCGGAAAAGAGTGGACAAGGAATTAAAATCGACATACTTATGTAGGATTCGTCTGTCTTGTCTTTGAGCGTAGAACTCCAGCTTCGTATAGAGAGTGATCCAATGCCTACTCAGTCCTTTATTCTATTTCTTCTCCTTGCAAAGGTCACTCTAAGAAATGCATTCTGCTTTTCCCGCTATCTAATATAGACCTTTACAGCGGCTAACCTAAGGGCTCAGGTACGTGCTGCTAACTAGAGAGCACAAGACTGTCTCTCAAGTAGGGCACCTATTTTATTTGACACATTAAGCTAAAAAGCCTAAAAATACAAATAGAATATATCCAAGTACAGGCTTTCTCCCTGAACTCCTATTGAGAGTGGAGCTAAGGATTACATTTATTGCGCCTTTGAACATGTCTCATCTAATTGAAGCGCATGATTCATTTCATTATAAGATAAAAGATTTAATATAGAATATTAAAGAGTAGGGTCAGCGCATGATTCATCAAATAGTAGCGGATATTTTATTCAAGTAGCTCGACTTCTTTATCCATTAAAGTTATAGGCTTTACTATCCTTCATCAATCCTTCCTTCTTGTTATTCTCATTCAATAGTAGGAATAGGATGCTACTTCTATGCTCATTCCGATCTTCCTCTTTCCGTTCCTTCTTCCCTTCCTCCTTTGTTCTCCCTACTATTGATCTTACTTTTCTTAGTTTGGTAGAGAGTAAGGGCTAAGGGAATCGATTATGAGGAAAAGGATGCATTGGATCTATGTATGAGTTCAGGGATGGTCGAATAGGTTAAAGCCGGGGAACTTAGAGCGGTGGAGCTATCATTCACTATACTTACAGTATAAGGTAAATCAATCAAGAAAAGTGGCTTTATCTATATTAGCGTAGCGATGGGGCAATATCAAAGGAGGTAAAAACCTCTCCTCGACCTCATAAAATAGATCTCTCTCCTTCATCTAATATCTTATAAAATGGGAGTTTACTTTTGAAGTAAGTCTAATCTCTCTGAAAGAGCTTTTGCAGCTATTAGAACAGGGGAAAGAAGTAATATGGTCCATAGCGTAATACAATTCTATAGCCTTTCTGGCTTCTTCCTTCGTAAACTGCACCTGAACTTAAAGAGCGTGGATAGCTTCCCTCCTTTCTTGTCTTGTTTGTACGACCCATACTTGACTTGATCTTGTATTCGCCCGCTGTTAGATAATGTAACGGTATAGATGCAGAAATAAAGTGCAGCCGGAAAGCAGGAGAGGGGCGGAGGTTATCTGTCCTATAAATTCCTTCCTTTCTTTTATAGGCTTTCTAGCCCTAGAAATAAGTCCACTAGAAACGGATGCGTGAAAAAGAACAGAATCTAGTGAAAGCAGAACCAGCGCTTAAGAAAGAGTAGTTACTAGGCCACCAGGTAATAGCTGGGATTTCGGATTCAACTTAGAAAGCTATGTCTCGAGAACGCCTTCCTTATAACTAAGGCAATTGGTCTCTCACGTTGGATAGAGATAGGCCAATGCAAGTGAAGCGCGTAAATGAAGATTGGTGTTGGCATTAGGAGAAGCAAGCTGATAGTGGAACTAGTGGCATTCCATTTCAGTGAGACAACATCACTACTTAGCCAAGCATTCTCACTCTCTTTCTTTCTTTGACCTGGCACGGTGAGAAGCAGCCCAGTCAGCGCAACTAAAGCAGAGTAGACGGCACGCGTCACCAAGCATACCGCCCGAGGTTCAGGGTTCATCAGCGAATGGAGTTAGGCCCATTTCCTAGCCTAGTTTTAAGCAG